TTTACTGGATCAACATTTTATTTTTTCAAAATACCATTCCTAGTCTTTAATCGATTGGAATTGAGTCCTTTCAAAAAGGGGGCCAAGCTCCAATGGGAAAGTACATTGAGGACGGAAGTATAAACCTCTTCATCCCGGCCGGAAACTGAGGAAGAGGAAAGACCTGAACCAGGGAGCGTAGAATTTACTATTACTATTATATATACTATTTACTAATCATAGCTAACAAAACAAGGAGGGCAACCCACTGAGCAAAATCTGCTTCAATTGCATTTCCGGATTCACGATAAGCAACTCCTTATGCTGCTTTCGAGAGATAAGACCCTTCCCTTTCCCTTTTTAGGTACATAAGTGTTAGCCAGCCTATACTGGATATGACTCACTTTGGATATGGATCCTCCGCCTATTCCGGATGAACTGGTTGAGTACTTTAAGGGGTTGGCAATTCATAGTATCTGATATATCCATAGCGACTGCTGCTTCTGATGCGACGGATTCAGATGTGGATTTGGATGCTCGCATGGCTTCGGTTGGATGTTGGACTTTAGGGCCTCGAAGAATAAGAAAGAGAGGACTACGTACGACGAGCTTCGATGGATTGTTGTGTTAAGTCGCTCTTGTGAGAGATAGGGATAACAGAGACAAGGAACCACCGCCCCTTCGGGTAGGGCATAGGTGGCTACGTCGGAAAAACCCTGGATCTACAAGACTGACTTCACGCTCTCTAGAAGCTCACTGCAGAGGAAGGTATCTTATTCCTATAACATAAAATAAAAGAAAGAAAATAAAGATATTGTTCACCGAAAGATAGGAAATAAATGGACTTCCAGAGCGGAAGGGAATACTTAACCACGCCTCGAGTCCCAGTCTCCTAGTGGTGAGATGGTAAAGGGCAATGTCCGGTTCTGGCCAAGAGATGTCTTTGCTCCGTCCCCCTTCTTGTTGGTTGGCACAAGCCCTTGTAGTAGTAAGTCTTTCCTCCGGCCGGATGTTAGAGTAAATTCCATTGTTGGTTTGACCATTAAGTGAATGCAAATATAGGTAGAATTTGAATCAACGACCTAAGAGTCTTCTTTTGCCTATCGTAGTTACCTTGATGTGAGAAATGGTCCTCCTTTGTTTCAAGATCTGATATCGAGAAACTCCTGCTCATGGTGAACTGCTCATATACATACTAATATGATCGCTACCAGGTCATCCCACTACACACCATCAAGCAACTACTACTGGAAGCTATCAACTCAATTCTCTCTATTGAACTTTTACCTCTGTTTGCTACTATGGCACTCCGTCTTTCTACGCCTCTGTTTGCTTAGTGAATCTAGCCATTAAGGCTTGGTCTTCAGTGTACCATAAGGTATCTGCGGATCTGGTTAGAGTTGTTGAAGCAGGGGCCCAGCATCCTTTTTCTTGCTTTACGGAACTACATGATCAAAGGGATCCTGAGGGAACTAGACCTAGAAAGAAGGAAGGGATTGGCTAATGGCAAGAGAGAAATAGCCACTTAACTATACTGATTCCGTATGCCTTCCTCCAAAAGTAGTGAACCCTATGCGAACTAAGGGCCTAATTTCCTTCTCTTTGAAATGCCAAATCGATTTGCAGATTCGGTAGTGGACTTGCTGATCTTAGACAGGATTGGATGAGCTGAGAAATGGAAATGCCAAATAGCTATAGTAGACTTCTTCCTGATCTTCTTCGGTAGTCTATTTGAACTTGAGTTTCGGAAAAGCACTAGGCACTCAAGCCAATAAGGGCTATTCTCGGAGAAGACCTGGCCTTTAACCGTCTCTCTGATTGGAATTGAGGGCTGGCCTCTTTGACTCGGGCAGGGGAGAGCGCGAGCTGAAACCACTCTTTCGAAGGCAGCAAAGCGGCACGCAGCAGCTTCGTCTCGACCAGTCAACTGGCATGGGAGAAATCGTTCTATCTATTAGTTAGGCATTCGATTAAGGACACTTTTCTTTTAGTAAGGCGGATCGGCGGAAAGTAGTACTACACTAGGTAGGCTGTTCCCACAGTAGCTTTAAGTTCCGGAGATAGAATCGAATTGATATCTGCAAGTCGTAGAGTAGTCTAGTAGCTGACAGTGCCTGTAGTAGTAGCTTATTCTCCGTGAAGGAAGTTTGGTGCTTTCTTTTCTCATTCCGTTCCTCCGTCTTGTTTTGGTCTTTGAGCCGTCTCTAGCAGGTAGGAAGGAAGAGAGTCAAGGGCAGCTCTTACCCTGGCCAAGCCAATCTAGATGTCTTACGCATAACACAAGCTAAGCCGCTTCCAGTGAAAGCAGTAGTGAGGTAGCTCAATAAACCTAGCAAACACCGGCTAGATAAGTAGGGCAGGCGGAGCAACCTTCTGGTATAAATGCGTCGAACCAAATCATCTTTATCTGTATAACCGGGCAATGAATAGCCGGCCCCAGCTTCGAAAGAACTCGAGAGCAATGAAGGGGGAAGACTCGGATCGGAGCATCTTACTGTACGAATTCAAGATTCATTAGTGGGAATTGCGTTTTAAGGCTCGTTCCGAACCCCACTGGGGTAATAGCTATGGTAGCCTCAAATCTCAATACGGAAAAACTTCCTTCTCTGAAGAGGAATTCCCGGCCACCACTGGAAATTTGTTCATAATTCATATCTGTGCAAACCCTACTCATCAAGAGTTTTCTTATTACCGAGGCCGAGGAAGTCTCAGCACATCGTTCTGGATGAAACAAAAAAAGCGAGGAAAAAGAACCCCCCCCCTTGACTGACCCTTTAGAGAATATATCTTATGTCTGTCTCGAGTTTGTATGCTTGAGGGAACATCTCACCTTCTTTAGACTGGGTAATGGCACTTTAGGAAATCCCAGGAATAGTGCTATCAATAAAGAACAAATCATAAAGATATGCTCTATTCAATGCCGGTCTCCAGCTGTATGTTACTTGGTTAAGTGTTTGTTGCCTTTAACCTCTCAGAGCTGGTGTATAGTCTAAAAAAGTAATGATATATTCCAGGGTAAAGACACCTGATACTTCTCAGGGAAAGCCAAGGTTTTATTTCACTTATTTAGAAAACACGGTACGCCATGAAAGAGCATCTATACAATTTTTTGTTAGAGATAGAGAACCTTCAAATGTTTTCACTATGTAATGACTTTGACGGGCTCTCGTTGGGGGACGATACAGGTTGTTCTCAGTCTTCATCAACGAGTGGTGTTTCGTCTTCTTCTACGAGTAGTGTGCCACCTTCGTCTTATGGTTATCGTAGTATCATTGATCGCTTCTTACGCAGTAGGACCCATTCTCATTCTTTTTGGAGCAAGTCAATTAGTGAGCAACTACGAGCACCTTTTCTTGAGTTCCCTCGTAATTCATCCATGTCATATGACCTTCTAATGGGGATAGGTTTCCGCTTTCTTCCGGGTCAGACTGACTTCATACATCATGATTTTCACTTACCAAAATCCTTTGATAGGTTAACTTTGATAAGTAATTCACTCGGATTATCATATAAGAGCATACCATTATCTGTCCAGGAGTTGTTTAATTATAGCTCTGGTTTGCGTGGTTTGGTAAATGAAAATTCTAGTAAAGTCTTGGTTGAGGTAATCACTTTTTATGAAGGTATGTATGGTCGTTTCTTAGTTCTGGTCAGCTTGGGGGTTGGTTGTACTGTCTGGTACGCGTTAGTGCCTGGCTCGCCCAATCATGCTCCCCTGAGCAATATCTTTTCTTCAGTGGACTCGTATGAACCTTTCTTTCAAATGGATTATCATTATCCTAACTTTCATAAGATTTGTTTTGTTGAAAGAAACGACGTTACTGAATCGGTTGCGTCGGCATTTGAGAATGAGCCTCCTTTTGCAGATATAGAAATCCCAGCAAGCGGCAATGCGCTTAAGGCAGTAAGTTTAGGTTTGATGGTAGCTTTCTTTCTAGCGGTTGGTATAGTACCAAACGTTCATTCTTCTTCTTATATATAAATGATATACAAAGATGATGAAAATAGTAAGCACACAACTAAAAGTAGTATGTTCGTCTTTGAAGTTTCCTCTTAGCGTTACTAGAAATTATTCTACTATTGAATGCTCGCTAGCGCAGCTATCTGAGGATATTGAGTTTCTCTATAATGATATAACAATCAATACCCCATTTAGTATGTGTCGCTTCGAGTTTTCTGTTATTCAACAAGGGATAGTTTCCGGTTTATACGTTCTATCTCCGCTACATGTTAAGTTCATAAGGAAGGTTGATCTAACTCAGTTTTTATATGATACGCTATCAGATTGTCCAGATTTTATGCTTTGGCCAAGCTTAGATCAAGAATTGTTTATTGTGGTTATGCCAGAGAAAGAGGATGTATTGGTGTTAATGGGATTAAGCCTAATGTTATATCGTCTTTCTCATGGTAGCTTGCCAAAAGATGGTTACCGATTATCAAATCAGGTTGATCAATTTCATTATAGTATTCAACAAATGGGAAAGGTGAATAGACTGTACCGTCTTGACTTAAAGGATTCATTAAGTATTATTCCAATCAGTCTTATTTTAGAGAAGGTTAAGCCTTTTGTTGGAGAAGGTTCAGTTTGTTATAATCTAATTTCATCTTTTCTTAATCTCCCAACCATTGATGATGATGGAAATCATATAAACTTTGGTGGTGGTATGCCATGTGCGGGTGAAATCACCAGGGTATTATTCAATATAGTCTTAATGGAAATCTTCGACCGTGAGTTCGCCAAAAGGTTTCCTGGGATAGCATTTTCTAGATTCATCAGTCAAGTTTTTATTTCGAGTAGAGGAGATGATGAAGTAATCTTCGACGATAAAGCTGGATATGCGCTAATGGAAGAACTCTGTCTGGCAGGAAAGATCGTGTCTATTGGACCAGGTGATGACCCCCTTCAGTGTTATAGTGATGACCACCATCAGTGTTATAGTAAGATAGTTGTTTTGGACAATGATAGTAAGGTACTCGTGTGCAATCCTATAGATTATTATTAGTGGCTAGTAGGAGGTTGACTATATCCACAACTATATATATAAAAAACACATCCTCTGAGGGGTTAACCCGTCTTGGATTGTAGTGCGGATCACATCAGCCTGGCTATAATAAGCCCGAAGAAGCGATAGAATCGGTAAATTCAGAACTGGTAGTTCCGTAGGAGTCTCATTCTACAGTGGAAACCCGTGAACTAGGACATGTGATCGAGTGTTCAAAGAAAGGATCTTACCTGAACTGAACTGAAAAAATGGAGGTAGGAGTTTCCGTCCGTAGTGAACCTTGAAAGCAATCATGGAGCGAATTAGGGCTATGCTCTGTCGAAAGATCGAATCTCTGGCAAATAAGCTACGAAACGAATTAGACAATGGGTGATGCGAATCCTTCACAATAGAAATTCTATATGACGGTCAAGTAAAGAAATGAAATGCTCTAGTCAAGCTGGAAAGGGAATGCTTTAGTTAACCCGAAAAGCACTCTTCATCGACAGGCACGAGTCTAGTCTAGGGCAATAGAGGGAGAATGCTCTTGATTTACTTTGTCACTATACGAACACAATGTTCATTGCCTCAAAGATGGTCAAGCTTTTTACTCGCCTCGCACCGGAAAGCAAGCAGTAACTAAGGGAATAGGGAATAGGCCCTGTTTTTTGTAAGGAACAATCTTTGAAAGAACTAAAAATAAGAGCATTTCCTCCTCGGCAAGTAGAAGTTACCTCAGCCAGCCGGCTACTTCTTTTCTTCGAGTAGAGTTCTAGTTGCTATAAGAAAATTATCCCATTGATTTGTGAGTTCGTTCCAGTGGACTATAGAAACATGCATAGCTTTGCCTTATGAGGGACCCGGCTTCTTAGTTGCTTTGCTTATGCCAGCTAGTGTAGGCTTGTTAGCTTCGCAAGCTCAGTTCAGTCAGACTGTCACATCTCTAAAGAAGGCTCTTTCGAATCAACTGATGTGAGACTCAAAAACAGATCGGGGATCAGGATTGAATGAGCCCTCGGCTAAAGGCAAAGCGCCTTACTTGAACCTTCCATTGGGACTAGCCCATCATTAGGACTTGGTGGCATCGAAAGGCCTGACAACACTAAATCTAAAAGAAAGCGGACAACCTTCGTCGCCCTACTCGCATGGGCACAACAACACCGGGGTCGAAGTCCACCATTCCCCAATAAGTTTAACATTTGGTTACTCAGGAAAGAGAATCAAGCTGTAGAAGGATATCCCAGAGGAGCAAAGGACTCTCGTTCGTTCTTCGTTCCGTGATACCTTTTTCAATATCATATCAATAGCGCCCGAGGGCTTGAGATCCTTCCTCGTTAAAACATAGGTTACTAGCAATCGAGAGCGAGGAAAGCCCTTCTTTGAAGTAGAATTCGAGTTATCAGCTGTGAAACCCAATCAATCTGTGTACTCATAATCAGGTCACACCAATCAAGGTGGATCTCTCCCCGAAGTCGCCTTTTATCTGTCTTTCAAATGTGATCCAATTGTCTTGTCTGAAAAGAATGGAAAAGAAGGCTGACCGATCCCTGTTTACCAAACCAAGTAGGTCTTGAGCAGAAGCATCCGATGATCAGATCTCAGTCTATCGATTCTATGGCCAGTTCCATCTATAAGAATCTCGAGTTTAAAGCATCTCACGTAATCGGGTTCTAAAAGAGAGTAGATATAGTCCCGTCAAACAACATAGGGCTAGGAAGAATGTACCGAGACATCATACTAGCCTGAATGCAGCCATACTGGAATAGAAAGATTTACTATATGGGGAGCCAGCGTCTTCTTCCTCGATCTCGATAAAGTAATTGAATTGAAAATCCCTCCTCCGAAGCTCTTCTCGTAGCAGGGTCAAAGCTCAGTCAAGACTAAGTCGACTATCCTATCTCTTCTGGATTTTATCGCTTGCAGCTCTTGTTTGTTAGGTCATTTCTGTCTGCGATCGTGCCTAGGCGAGCAGTTCCTGAGCAGCTATCTCCGACCAAGCACTCTAGATTTTTTGGTAATAAATAAAAGTCGTGGTTCGGGTTTTTTCGTATAGAAATGGATCGCCCTTTCGTGTACTGCGGTCACCCACCTTCTATGAGATTGGATGGGTATTCCCTTCTCGAGACTCTTTCCTACGGGTGTTTTCTCATTGGCCCCAAATCTCATTCTCCAACCAGCCTTTCCGCAGTATTCAAATCCTTCACCTACTCCTATGGAGCAACTTTGTTCCAGTCACTAAGCGTTATCCCTTTAGTGCGCTTTTAGCTTCTCGATGGAGTTGGCTTCCATTTCCTAGTGGCAGGACATCTTATTGCACAACCGAATTCTATTACCAATTTCTTTGTACTGAAACGTGATCCCAGTTGCCTACAACCCCGGGGTTGGTTCTAAGAGTAAAGTTTGTGTAAGTACACCCATACGGGTATCTCCCTAACTGAAGGATTAGCTTATTGAGGCTTTCTCGGAAGTCCCCCTTCTTTTTGCGCTTTTTCCCGCAGTGTCTGGTGTTGGAGTTTTTCGTATCGAAATGTATGCTCTTTTTACTTACAGTTGAGGTAAGGTGCTGACAAACACAAGCAAAGGGTTCTGGAATTGTAGTACATAAACGAAAGGTAGGCTAAAGGGTCAATGACCAAACTAGCAAAAACGAAGACGTGACTGAAAGCCCCCGGAATAAGGCATTTACTATATGGAGAGATTCACCTACGACCCCTTTCTCGCTATCTAAAGGGGGGGAGTGAAGGCCCCCAAAGCGTGATAGCTTAAGTCGACTTCGAGCTCGCCAAGTTAGCTTTATTTTCCTGCGCCCGCTAGATCGTACTAATCAGACTAATCAGACGTTAGCCCTGAGTCTGCTGGGTCTTCCTTGTACTGGAATGGAAGTGTAGATATGTTGCGCCCTTTACTAAAGAGATATAGTTTAGGCAATGGAAATGTTCTCCTTCTTTAGTCATTCTTTTGCTTCCCCTTAACGTTGTTGTCTTAAGTTTCATCTATCGCTATAAGTTTCATATATCGCTAGAGGAAGACCTTCCCATTTCCCTTAAACAACTTATGGTATTGAGGGAGGATAGGAAATCCCCGTATTTCAATCTTCTTATCGAGACCTTTTACTTTACTTTTACACATGCCTGTCTGTTGGACTTTTTGAAGGTTAGGAGCGCATCGTAGAAGGAATAGGGTAGGGGTCGGCGTGTCGATAGGATTCTTCTCTTGAGTTGAGCTCGTTGTCTCTACCTTACATTACAAGGAATCTCCTTATGGTATCTGTCTGTCCGCACAAAGAGCTTGCCGGCGGACCACTGCCGTCCCATTCTTGAGTGAGCTGTAAGAACTCATTTGTTATATTCTACAACCTTAACCTTACTATTGACTGGGAATACCACCTTACTCGTATCTTTCATTTCTTCTGTAAGAAAAAAGAGTTCATTGACCTATATACATAGCAGGGCTAGGAATTCAGGCTTTGATAGTCCAAGTCCTGGCTATCACGTCGGGATAAGGCAGTAGGCGATTGAATTCACTCCTAATTGAATGCTGTATCACAAACTTTCTTCTTTATCCGCGGATTCCAAAGGTGGAGCTCCAACTGCTGACTTGACTTGGTCCCTTCTATTTAGGATCAATAGGAACTGGAATTGGCTTTCTAGCTGGCTTCTAGCAATTACGTAGGACGATGAATTGATTTCAGCTTAAAAGCTCCTCAGCTAGTTTACGTAGTAGGAGCGTTAGTCAATTGAGCTAAGAACTCAAAGTTGCGACCTCTAAGCTCAGGTTCAAATGTCCCTCTTGCTATCCGTTCCTTTTTTGTCTGTAGTGAATGGAGTCTTTTCACGGAGGTTTCTTCTCGTCAGTATTAGGTATCTCCTCGTCTGTATTAGTTTTCTCGTCTGTATTAGTTTTCTTGTCTGTATTAGTTTTCTCGTCTGTATTAGGTATCTCCTCGTCTGTATTAGTTTTCTTGTCTGTATTAGTTTTCTCGTCTAATGTTGGGTTAGTGACCTCTGTTGGTTCTTCTTTCAGTGATTTCATCTCTTTGTATCTCTCGGCCATCTCTCTTTCCCTCTGAGATAATTTTTCATTGAGAATGAGATTTTCTGTCTGTAGATGTATTACATCATTCCTTAGTAATTGTATTACTTTTTTTCCAATGTGATTTAGGCTAGACAAGTCTTTGATATCAATTGGCTCAGTATCCACCCAGGCTTCTCTGTGATATACTGGTTTCCTCTTTGACCCCAGCTTAATCCCAATCCTGACAAATGTGTCTTTCTTGATGATGTTAAGTGTTTTCCATTCAATCCGGAAGTTGGCCTCCACCGGTACCTGTTGTGTACGAGATGGGTCCGCGTACTGTGACTCAAACCATTCAGGATGGACCTGGTTTTTCGCTGGTCCCTTGTACTTGACTACTTTGGTTCCATCTTTTGCGATGTAGAAATAGGATTTCGGTGCTAAAAAGTATCCTTTCAAGATTCTGTCCTCTAGCTTAAACTTACCTAAGACAGAAGAAGAAATCACTTCTTCAGGTAGTGGCTGACCTAGCACAACTGAGTCAGTGTCCGTGTAGTAGCAGTCCTCTCTTGAGATATAAGGGTACATATAGATCCTTGCAGAGGCTGTGATCGCTGCAGCTAGTTGGACAGCAGAGTTCTTCGGTGGGTTCCAATAATCTGAGTCCGTCCCGGTATTGCTATGGTAGGCTACGATGTAGTTGTTCTCGCTAAGCATATCACCGAATATCAACTCACTATGCCTGATCAAATGTTTGTATCTTTCTGAATCGCAGACCTCGGTTGTTGTGCTTTTAGGGTTAATGCCAAATCTACCGTATAGCGAATTCATAAGGATCTTGTACACATAGGAAAATGCCTCATTACCTGATATCCTTGCTTCTAACCTGCTTTCAAAGAGTGAGCTAACAAAGTCTTTGAATGGGCTTTCCATCCTCTCAAAGAGGTAGCCAGAGATTGGGAGCACAGTGTAGCCAAGGCCTCTAGCATACTTCAACTCCTCGCTATAGTACACACCAACAAATTCCCCTGTTGGAAAGATGAGAGTATCATTCTTGTCTCGATAGGGTAGAAAGGGCTTCTTGATAGTCTTCGGACATACCACATATGCCTCAATAAAGCCTAACAAGCTATCTAAGTCCTTGTCTTCCAGATTTCCATGCCAGACTGGTACACCACCAGGCATTGGAAATGACTTCATTACAAAGGGATAGAGAGAGTTCACATCGTAGTAGTATAGGTCCTCGCCATATGGCTTGTATGTATCTGTATGACCACCGTAGTATGCTTTCCTTATAAAGCTGTCTTCATTCTTGTTTGGGATGTGGATTGGAAAATTAGAAGCATCGTAGTATTTCATACGAAAGATGCTTAGAGCCAGTGAGGAAAGGGTGATTTTGCTTTCAATGTCCAACATGTACAGCTTCCAATATATCTCTTGAGCTTTTTGCATTACACCACCTAATATCAGGATGTCCTGCTTCATATAGTCTAACAAGCTTTTTTTCATACTTGCCAGATTTGACACGGTCAATTCATCATATGGGATAGAACCTTTCGGGCCTAGACCTGGGCATAGATTCTTAGCGCACGAGACTCACTTTAGCCTTGCTTATTTCACCTTCGGGTACTAGAAGCATATAGTCTATTAGCTCTCTATAGATTCACTCTTTTTCTTAAAAGAAAGATAGAAGGGCAGCTACAGACTCCGTTCCTTATCGCTTCGTTTGCTATCCTACCCTACTTCGCTAGCTAGACTATCGCAAGTCATTTATACCAAAAGACCTGGCCATCGCCAACCAAGAGGGGGATGAACCTACTTCCAGAGACTACTCGCCTTGAACTCCGTCCCCTGAACTTGACTGCTTATGCAACTACAGTGCTATAAAAAAGAAAAAATGAAAAGTGCTAAACCAGATCGATCTTTCGGCATAGGAAATCGGACTGTCTTTCTTACTTATACTAAGTTAAGGGAACCAAAGAGCTTTCTCCGCGATTCATTGCTTACTTAGCCTTCTCAGTTTAGCATTCTACCAAAAAATCTTCTTTCTCAGGGTCAATCTAGTCCTCTTTGAATTGATCTCGTACTCTATAGCATTAGAGAAATGGAAGCCTTTTTCTAGAAAAGATGAAGACAGGGAATCGGAACTAAATAATTCTTTCTTCGTCGACTATGGACTTTGACGACTCTAGCTTCATCTTAGGGAAAGTAAAAAGAAAAGCATCATTCACATCTTACAGTAATTTCTTAGGGACTCTAGATCATAGACTGGGATCACTCGAGATCGATGGCTATGCACTCGCCCGAATGCAAACATTGGCTTGTTAGATTTTCCTTTGAGCGAGCCGTTGACTACTATTTACAATAGAAATGAAAGTAAGAAAACAGGCATTGAGAAGGGTAGTTCGGGCAACGATCTGGTTTTTTGCTATTGGCACAAGCAGGTCCCTACTATCTAAGAACACTAGCAATGAGATCTCATCTCTCTGACTTAGGTTCCGAAGCTTGTCGCAAAGAAGAGAGGGAAAGAGCGGAAAAGCGGGTTTTACGTCAACAGTTCTTCCTCGTTCCGACAAAGAGTGTGTTTCCTTATTCTTTTTTAGCTTTGAGCTTGGTTCAGATTGGACACGTCCTCACTCGTTCTTTTTTCAAGATCTTTGAGCCTCTTAAGGATGCCGTAGGGATTCTTCTAACAGGTCTGTCCCTGTGCTAATAGACCCACTCCAATCCCGGGAACCTTACCTGAGCTACTAAAATCTTGGAAATCGACTAGCCTTACTTCTTTCGGGGCTCCATCCCTCTTGACTATATAGGTAGGGGCTTAGCTGCTCCTAGTCAGATAAAAGTTCTATACTGGGGCTCTCGGCAACCCTGAACTACTAAAAACCTGGCCCTTTGATGTGCTTGCCCAGCCTCTTCCACTAGAAAGAGCTTCTTCTCTTAAGGCTTCTTGCCAGTAGTGATAAAAACCTTGCTTATCTATCTTTAGAAAGAGGATAGATAGAAAAGATAACTAGATCAATGTCTTCCGTCTTCGTCTGCTATAACCTTCAAGGAAGATGCAAAAGGCAGAACAGATGATAAGACGATGCATCTTTGCGTCTTCTCGTCAGGATCTATATAGGGGATCGAATGCATTATAACTCCTTCTATCTAGCGCTCTCAAGCTGAGGTAACTCGAAGCTTTGAATGGCTCCTGCCTAGCTTCCTTCCAGTGATTAGAGTCTTCTGTTTGCAGTTTTTAATCTTGCTATGAGTGCCTTTACCCTTCTCTAAGAAGCCATAGGACTGTGCTATGAGGGAGGAACCCTTTCTTCTAATGCTTCCTCCTTACTCTTCTAGTATTGGTTTAATGCCGTATTTCACTCAACCAGCCTCAAGTTTTTCTTTATATTCCTTCTTACGGTTATATCCTCTTTGATATGTCCTTCAGGTATAGGGGAGTAAGTAAGGTTTTCATTCCTTCCTTTCAATGCTTCCTCCATGCCTCTAGTACTGTAATATGAGGGAAAGCTCTAAGAGGAAGAATTCTAAATCCTATTACATCTATAAGATAGAGAGGTAAAGTCCTTCCTAGGAGAGTGAAGCAACGAAGGCTGGAAGTAAGAACTCTAAACTTTCTCTTTAGGTATCCCCCCTCCGTACCCTGTGTGAAGGAGCTGTAGAATCAGTCCTAGCTATCTGATAATAGCAGCTGGGATCACAGAGAGTAGCCAACCCAGTCCAGTAGCACAGTCCTACAAGCCAACGTCTTTCAAATAAGATCTGTCCCAGCTGGCATTATTCTTTAAACCACCTTCTCTTGATGTAGAAAAATCCCCTTTATTTGAGGGTAATACAGAATTAGCTCTATCTTATCCAATGGGAAACTTTAGAGTTCATCCTTTAGCTGTCCAGGCAGTGCAGTACTTCCTCTCGAGCATATTGGTGTATAGATCCTTCCCAGCCGGACAAGGAGCCTGTGTTACTAATTGGCTTGATAGTTCAAGTAGTAAAGGAGGTCTGTGGTAGTCAAGTATGTCTGTGGCTTTCGTGTACCTAATTGCTAGAGGACTTGCTATATTTTGTTGGCGTTCAGTGAACCGATCCAGCCTTTGTTTGAGCCGGTGGGTTGTGATTGAGCTTAGCTTGGCAGATCTCGCACCGTAATGCGAGTGCTTATTTACGAAAGATAGATTGTTGGTATGGCTGCTGCTACCAAAAGCACACTAAGTTAGTCACAGGTAGAAACCTATGAGCTCTACTAGCTCTCCGACTCTATAAACTGAACTTTTCTTTCCCGCCGTTTCGCCCCTTTACCCCATCTTTCTTGCTTGCTATGAGCGTTACTGCTACTCAGAACGGTCTTTCTTTGCCGGTTGCCGAAGGCTCTTAAAACCGACAGAATGACCCGGTAACGTTGCACTCCATCGGCTGATTTAGCAGCAGTAGCATCAGTGGCTTGGCTTTTCGGACTGAAGGAAGAATCCTAGGGTGGAACCAGAAATCAACGGATAGAACCGATTCAACAGGGACTGAAGCTGACAAGCGATAGCCAAGTTAGGCGGATTTAAAACCATAAGAGGATAAGCTTGCAAGAGCACGAACCGATTCAACAGAGAATCCAAGTCCAAAGGATGAGGCTGAAAGCTATAAAAGAGAGGCAGGACAATCTAATGGGACAGGTAGAGTAATAGATAGATAGGTATATCGAAAGCTAGCTAGAAAGCGAAGCAAACTAAGCAAGCAAGGCTCTATCGCGCAGCAAGCAAAGAAGCAATACCGCTTTGTACGCGCACAAGCTCCACACCGCGCTCCCTCGTGCCTTAAACTGCTACTTCAGAGCCTTAATTTAATAGCGCTTACGCAGCATAGATCTACTCAAGTAGGAGCTTTAAGTTAAGCGGAATAGTGTACTTAACAAGCATTGAAAGCGTTCGGAGAGGCCACGGCATCGTCTTCTCCTCTTGGTTCAGAGGAAGGGGCAGAATAGAACTCCATCGGGTCAAAATAACCATCTCTTGGCGATATCACCAAAGCATCCCATCTGGAATCCCCCTTTGCAGCTTCTAGCCTCAGATAGCCAAGTTAGGTGTAGGAAGGAAGATAAGCATCCTAATCCTCTTTTTCTTCCTTAGCTTAGTCTGCTCTTAACACTTCTCGCCAAGTCCAATAAAATACAGACTCTCTATGACTCAAAACCCCCAACCTACATCGTACCAGATCAGACTAGTCGCTTCGAGATCCCTTTCGCCATTTGAAGAAGAAGAAAGAGATCTTGCTGTACGAGCTCTATTGCCCGAGATGGATGTGGAAAACCCTGTCTTTCTTTCCATTAGTTCAGCCGCTGTATCAATACCTATAGGTGAAGCAGCGGATCGGGCAGTGTATTTCTCTTCAGAAAGCCGAGGCGTAGGCCAAGAGCGAACCCTTCTTGATTCATCAGGGTCAGGAAGCCCACATCACCTAAGTCATTTTCTGATTTGTCTGTGACGGCAAGTGGGGTGGAAGTAGAAGAAAGACGCCCCATAGACTTGATTAGTGAGGTGGCCACCTACCTACTACTAGTTATCAAAGGCCAACGCAACGGCCAAGCTCAAGATTCAGAATACAAGTTCCGAGCCTGTGAAGAAGGGAAGGGCCGATTTCCGAAAGAGCTCAATCAACGAAGGAAAATGAGCCCCAACCCCCTTGACCCAGTTTAATCGGTGACGTAGGGAAGCTGCTAGAGCCAGGCGAAGATGACCGTGCCTTGAACTTCCTCAAGCTTAGGCCCTAGCCAATACCACGGAATAAAGCAATGGATGGATGAGGGGGCAGGAGGGAAGTTGTAAGTCAGTTGAGAGACTCAATCAAAAAACCTCAAAAAGGGAGGGGAAGACATCGAGATTGGTATCCGTACACTGATACTAGTCGGAAAGTCAAGCCCCGGCTAATCATCGGCTACCATGTCAGCCAGAAGAGCAGAAGCAAACAAATAACATGCCGTTTGGAGGACATATTCCCTACGTGGATCTATTATAAAAAGAGGGCCCGGAAAGTCTCATCGTCAAGTTTTGTTAGTGAGACCGAGATCCCCTCACTGGAAAAATGAAAGAATAGGTCCCAAGTCGATGATTCATTCAAAGATATAGCCTGTGTGCCGCGAGTAGGTCTTTTTGTTGGAGATTCAGCTACAATAGAGAAAAGAATTAGCTCAGGTTCACAGCCGAAAGAATCACAAGAAGAAGAACAAAATGCATATTCTATCTACCATAGAGAAAAGGATATAGAAAAGGAACTAAAGCCCTAGAAACGTCTGAAGCGTATGCTTTTGCCTAAGCTTCTCAGACTCTCTTTGAGCTTCTTGGCTCCCCTGCTTATTTTATTTCTTATATAAGATAAGCGTGTTGATCTACCACGCTGCTTTGAACGAGGAGATGGAGATGCATCCTCGAGAGCTATTTTCCGAATCTTTCTATATATACTATACGCAAGCCTTCTGGCACAACACACACTCCCACTCAGAAGAGCACACCACCCTAATCCCTAAAGAGAGAGGTAAGGGGGCGGAAAGTAAATCAGATAAGATAATCAGATAAGGGACAAGAGAAAAAGAGGATGGAGCAAATAAGCTGCATCCTTAAACAATGAATCTTTTTCTGATAGTAAAGAAGTAGCCTACATATAGTGAGGAATCCTATCCTCTATTTTATTTTAATAAGGAAGGGCAAACTGTCTGCTTTTCCCGTGCTTTTCAAGTCAAAATAAAAACCAACTTCTGTGATATATCCGGGACTTCAGCCATGATTTGAAGGGCCTCTTCTCTGTCGGGGCACCGCAAATAAAGATCTAATTTTTCCTCTTTTTATTGTATAAATAAGAAAGAGATATCCTAAAAGAAAGGCCTTTTTCGAGACAAAAGAGGCTTACGTATCTTCTTTCCTTATCAGAACGCTATGACCCTTTTCCATAGTTACAGAGATTCCAGATTCGCGGGAATCAATAGAAAGAATTTCTTTGTAGACAGAAAGGAAAGATTACGACTCTTTCCGATAGATAACCAAAGAGCAGACAGGAGCAAGCCAGAGACCTATTCCATATGAGCTAGCTACCCATTGAGGGAGCTTAAACCGATGTCCCTATGTGCCAGCCGTTACCTTCCTTTCAGATAGGTACTTCCCTGCGTACTATACTTATCTAATTCTAGTTTCAAGCCGGACAGGAATAGGAATATCGATTTCTTACTAAAGCTAGCGGCTTGACTTGGTGTGAAGTTTTCATAGCATGGGCATGGGGAAAAGGACTCTTTGCATGAGTAGGCTGTTTTCAAGAACAGGTTTTACATGAATCTCTGGAAGGGCTTTCTCTGTCTCCTTAGGGTGTAGAACTCATCTCGGGCTACTAAAGAATGGGAAGAAGGTAGCTAGCAGCTTCCATAGCTGTCTGGGATAGGCCACAAGGTGAAGCAGAAGGGAATTCATGGACAAATGTAGCTGTTCGGGAGTCAATAGACTGTTCGGAAGTAACTGATCCCACATTAGCATTAGTAAGGGAAGAGAAAGACCTGATTGACCTAAGGCAAGAAAGTGTAGCCCAGCCAATAGCAAGTGAATCCGAAGAGCTCTTTTGCGTATAGTATAAAGGGCCTCTTTTCGACGTGCATCAGATCCGGGCAGCTAGGAAGGAAAACTCTGAAGCCAATAGGTTGTTTTCAAATGTGCACATGAAGAAGAAATGTTGGGGAGATTAAGTGCCTAGCCCTAGCCTTAGATGGAGCAAAGCAGACTGAGGGCATTAACTGAGATCCGATTCCATTCCTTCTCTTTCTGTGGCATTTGTCCTGTCTTCCAAAAAACAGGAAATTGTCTATCAATCTTCAGATAGAAGTACACCAAGCTAATCTCACTAGTCTTGACTTTAGCATTCTTTTCTTTCTTTTTAGGGGATATCTTAGCTATTGGATTAACAGCATCAACAGGGCAGGAAAGCTGTACCAGGAAGCGAAGGGAATGAAGTAATTGAAAACGAATAAGGAGAAGAATGTAATAACTTTTTTGATAGGGAACGAGCGGAGCCACTCGACCTACGGGATAGGGCGTTAAACAAGGTAGGTAGCGAGAGGGTACGTAGCGATGTACTAGCTCAACCGAGAGTCCGTGGGTAGACGAACGAAGTCAATCGACCAAGGGAGTTTTAGTGGAGGTTTGAAACCGCCCGCATTAGTTCAAGTAGTTGGACCACGTCTCAGCGGCTTCTTGGACTAGCTTTTGACCCCGTTTCACAGTCAGAGCCTTCCCGTGGCACCCTTCGCCCAAGACTTGAATCAGGAGATTCTTTGCAAGCCTTTTCCCCTATAGAAGATCTCCCTTTTCGAAATGCTGAAAGTTCACTTCACCCAACTCTATACCGAGCTCTTTCTTCCCTGTTTCAGGATCGCTCAGAACAACCGGCTTCTTCACTCGTTGATTCCCAGATCTAAAATGCAAACCGGCTGCTTCGCGCATCTCTAGCCAAAGACCGGCATTCAAGACTTGAAACCTTCACTTCAGCGGTTGTGTGCCCGA